AAAGAAAGAAAGAAAAAATTGAATATTAATGATATATTATTCCAATTTGGAAAGTCTATGAGGTCACTGTAAGAAAAGCAATGTAATACAGCATCAATACAGATTCATTCATAATAATTAGATAAATCTGTTCCGAAAACAAAAAAAAAAAAAAAAAATTAAGAGCCTTGAGCCAATAAAAACTGAGAAAATTGACTCAAAAACAAATTAAAAAATGAAATTCCCAATTTCATATAAGAGCTCCATTGTAGAATTCGGGCCTAATGATTAATCAAGAAGCGATGGGAACGACGGAACCCATGAATATAGAGGATTCTATTGAAAAACAAATCTTAGTAATTCATTGGACAGGATGGCGGAATAAACCAGAAACTTTATTATCTATTCTTATTTTTATTCAGAGATCTCCTGGGATAAACATCAAACTTAATATAGATATTGAAAGAGTAAATATTCGCCAGCGAATCTTTTTTTTTTTTAATAAAAGTAATAAAATACGAAAAAAAAATTAAAAAGATAAAAGAAAATAAGGATTTGTTAGAATATTCTAACGCTAATAAAAACGACATTCGAGATGATGATATTACGTTATTTTTAAATAAATAGAATTCATCTTGGATTCGATTTCGAAAAAGACATACACAAATTTAGAAGAGATCAGATGAAATTTAATACCATGATTAATAGAATTAATCATTAACTACATCTATATCTTAATACAAGCTTTTTTATTCCTTTTATTCGCGAGGAGCTGGATGAGAAGAAACTCTCACGTTCAGTTCTGTAGTAGAGATGGAATTTCTAATTTAGAACCATCAACTATAACCCAAAAAGAACCAGATTTCGTAAACAACATCGAGGAAGACTAAAAGGAATATCTTCTCGTGGGAATCGTATTTGTTTTGGCAGATATGCTCTTCAAACACTTGAACCCGCTTGGATCACATCTAGACAAATAGAAGCAGGGCGACGAGCAATGACACGAAATGTACGACGTGGTGGAAAAATTTGGGTACGTATATTTCCAGACAAACCAGTTACAGTAAGACCTGCGGAAACGCGTATGGGTTCTGGGAAAGGATCCCCCGAGTATTGGGTAGCTGTGGTTAAACCAGGTAAAATCCTTTATGAAATGGGTGGTGTACCCGAAAATATAGCCAGAAAAGCTATTTCAATAGCGGCATCAAAAATGCCTATAAAAACCCAATTCATTATTTCTGAATAGGAATATAGAATGAAAAAGCTAAATAACATTTAAGGATAAAAAGATTATCAATTTTATTTTTTTGACAAACAATATTTTTTTACTTCGTCCTTTGCATTAAAAGAAGAGATACAAAAAAAATGATATGATTCAACCACAAACCTATTTGAATGTAGCAGACAACAGCGGGGCTCGAGAATTGATGTGTATTCGAATAATAGGAGCTAGTAATCGCCGATATGCTCATATTGGTGACGTTATTGTTGCTGTAATCAAAGAAGCAATACCAAATACTCCTCTAGAAAGATCAGAAGTGATTAGAGCTGTAATTGTACGTACTTGTAAAGAACTCAAACGTAATAATGGGACGATAATACGATATGATGACAATGCCGCAGTTGTCATTGATCAAGAAGGAAATCCAAAAGGAACTCGAGTTTTTGGGGCGATCCCACGGGAATTGAGACAATTAAACTTTACTAAAATAGTTTCATTAGCTCCTGAGGTATTATAAGATCTAAATATCGATAGTTTAGTATAGGATTAAAAAAACTGGTATTGAAATAAAATTAATTAATAGATTGTGTATCACGCATATACCCTTAATAATAAAATATTAAGAATTTAATTCATATATTAATATATAATTCGTCTATATCTATATATAAATAAAAGAAAAAGAACATGTTGATTATATCAAAATTATAGAACAATAAGGAATTTTAACTTATCATGGGGAAAGACACTATTGCTGATATAATAACCTCTATACGAAATGCTGACATGAATAGAAAAGGAACGGTTCGGATAGGATCGACTAACATCACCGAAAGTATTGTTAAAATCCTTTTACGAGAGGGTTTTATCGAAAACGTAAGGAAACATCGCGAAAGCAACCAATATTTTTTGATTTTAACCCTAAGACACAGACGAAATAAGAAAGAATCCTATAAAACGATTTTAAATTTAAAGAGAATAAGTCGGCCGGGTCTACGAATCTATTCTAACTCTCAACGAATTCCACGAATTTTAGGCGGAATAGGAATTGTAATCCTTTCGACTTCTCAAGGTATAATGACAGACCGAGAAGCTCGACTAAAAAGAATCGGCGGAGAAATTTTGTGTTATATATGGTAATCCTTCTAATATAAAAATTACATATCTGGAACTTACGATTTGTGAAAAAAAGGGGGTTGTGTAATACCACCCCTGTTCAAAAAAGTTTCGGATGTTTTACTTCGAATGAAATTAAAGAAAAAATGAATTAATGAAAGTTTTCTTTCTGAATCACTTCCG